TAGCCTCGGCGAGTCACTCCGGTATTGTGTTTTTTTTTTACTGAACCCTTTTTCATAATCTTCTCTAATAACTTCTTGGATGTCTTCGATGTCGATGTCTTCGATGTTTTGACTAACATTTGCTTTTCCTTTCGTTGCTTTTCCTTGACTAACATTTGCTTTTCCTTTCGTTGCTTTTCCTTTCGTTGCTTTTCCTTGACTAACATTTGCTTTTCCTTTCGTTGCTTTTCCTTGACTAACATTTGCTTTTCCTTGACTAACTTCTTCTTCTTCTTCTTCTTCTTTTCCTTCTTTTCCTGTGAAATTTAAAAGAAGTAACTTCATAGGTCTAAGCCACGGGTTCATTTGATATGTCCTCTTACGTAGCATAAATTCTGGGAAGAACCAATCTTCCTGATTCGAATCTTCCTCATTCGAATTCGCTCTGGGTGCCTTTAAGATTTCTTCATTCATTCCCATCCAATTAAAAAAGCTTTTTTTGTCTTCTTTGAGTTCTGGATTTTCTTTGAGTTCTGGATCTTCTTTGAGTTCTGGATCCTTTTCGATTTCTGGATCCAAGAGCATTTTTGGAACGATATCATAAATAAGACCTCTATTCTCATTCTCAATTATTTCAGAATTCTCATTCTCAATTATTTCAGAATTCTCATTCTCAATTATTTCAGAATTCTCATTCTCAATTATTTTAGAATTCTCATTCTCAATTATTTTAGAATTCTCATTCTCAATTATTTTAGAATTCTTAGTCTCAATTATTTTAGAATTCTTAGTCTCAATCTTAGTATTTGTATTATGGTTAGGGTCGATCTTTTTCCCAGCCTCCAAATTGACTAGATATTTTTCGAAAAACTTCCAATCAAAGTCCATATATTTTCTTTCAGGTTGTTTCTTTCGCATTTTTTTCAGAGACATATAAACCTTGTCTAGATAATTGTCTAGAGAATTCTTGTCTAGATAAACCTCGTCTAGATAATCCTTGTAATAATCCTTTTCTAGATAAAGCTGGTCTAGAGAATCCTTGAAATAAACCTTGTCTAGAAAACTCTTGTCTAGATAATCCTTGTGATAATCCTTGTCTACATAAGTATTGTCTAGATAATTGTGTAGATAAGTATTGGCTCGATAAACCTTGTCTAGAAACTTCTTGTCTAGTATACAATCCTTGAAATAAGTCTTGAAAACAATTTCCTCTGGTATATCAAATAAGTCGATCTCTGGGCTCTTATTTACTTGGAATGGCAATTTAGAAATAGAGGAGTCCTTCTTAGTTTCAGAAGAAATGTATTTATATGCTAAAAGATCATATTTATAGTTTTTCTTAAACTTAGTTTTTTGATTTCTTACTAATGAATAGACTTCAGAATCATCTTGTTTTTTGGAATGAAGTAATGGGTCTTTTTTATATGAATCTCCTTTATTTAACTCGTTATTTTGAGGCGTATGGCGTCGGTTGACTTTATTTCGCCAGGTTTGTGCGCCTACTCGCTCCCAATGAACCTTAGATAAATTGTATTGAGACTGACCTCTTAACCAGTTTTTCCATGGATTCGTTCCAAAATTTCGAAGTTTCTTATGCTTTAATTCGGAATGCAATATTCCCTGTCTTTCAAAAGAATCCTTTATTGCAGTCTTAAGAAAAAAAGACGTTCCGCGATATTGAAGAACAGATCTTAACTTATCACTAACTAGGGTTTGTGATAATTTGTAAAATACATATGCTTGTGACAGGGAAGATAAATTGGGTAAGGAAGCAAATTTCGGAACAATCTGTGACTTCCGCTTATTTATATTTTTTATAGTCGAACTAAAGTTAATTCTTTTTTGATTTGTTTCAGTATTGGAAATGTCTTTCTCAAAAAATTTTTTTGTTAAATTGATTCTAGGAATCTTAATGATACATAGAAAGATATCTAGGTATATTTTGTATATTTTTTCAATGAAAATTTTTTGAAAATAATTCCATTTACTTATTAATCGAACATTTCTTCTTTTTACAATTTTCCAAATATTTTTTGGTGATTCTACATTATTATTTTGCTTTTTGTTGTTAGGACTATTATTTAGTCCTGGAGTTACTTTTTTTTTTTCTTTTATAATTCTTTCTATTTGATTTTTGATTGTGCTTGTTCTATTAATCAGATTTTGTATTTTTTCTTCTGAATTTGTAAAAGCTGTAGATCGAATTTGACTAAATGATTCATGAATTATCTCATTGCTGATTATAGAATCTTTTTCTTTTTGAGTTTCACTCGATTCATCTACTCCTATCCCTTTCAATCTTGTATTTTTTTTGATTATTTTCAAAATTGTGCTTTTTAGAACTAGAACCCTTTCTTTAAGCCGTTTTATGCTTTCTTTAAGCCGTTTTATGCTTTCTTTTGGGTTTCCTAGAACTCTAACAAAATTTTGCTTTATTTTTTGGTTGAAAACGCTTCTTATAAGTCGAAAGGCGCTCCCTTCCAATTTTTCTGCTGCTAATCTTTGACTTTTTTTGCCTAGTTCGTTAAAAATGGGCCCCCAAAAAATGGAAAAGGAACGATTGGGTCGGGCACCACCCCAAGGATAGTCAGCTAGTCCCCAGAAAGACCTTATAAAAGCATAATCGTTGGTTATCCTTTGTCTATCATCCGCTGTGTGCCAAGGTTTCAACTCTAAAGGCCATAAAACTTTGACCTGAAGACCGTATTCCCACCACTCCTCCGGAAAGTTGCTGATGGATATGACGCCTATAGCAAAACCGTCATCGTTGCATAAAAGATGAGTCTCGTTTTCCCAGTCCTTTCTATCCTCAGCCCACTCGGGCTGCTGCAAAAATAAGATACGACCAATATTTTTAGCTATTATCGCTAAAGGCAATGCAATATATCTTCTAAAATAGGAGTTAAAAATTAATACGATACCTCTTACTCCTAGCCCATAATAAAGCTCATTCCATGCATCTATTCCATCCATCCGGAACAGCTCTTCTTCGGGGTCTAGTTCGATTTTCTCTTTTTTGATTCTTTTCAATTTTTTCCGTTCTTTCAATGCTTTGCTTTTTTTTTCGTCTATCTTCCTTTTTGTCTTCCTTTTTGTCTTCCTTTTTGTTTTTGTCTGTTCTTTCTTAGGTCCCTTAAGAGTGAAAAGGTCCCCTTTTTTGAACCTATGCAGCAAATTTTGCATTTTCAAAACAAGGGGTTTCACTACCCTAAAAGAACTAGATAGTGTACTTTTTAAGAAGCCCAAAAAAAGAGGGGAATGCGGAAACATTTCAATCTGTCTTACAACAACTCCGTTTTTACGCCTTAGGACGCTCGCAACACCTTTGATGTCATCCTGATGCCAAAATTGGTCGCGCATCGCTCTCAAGGAGGTCCTCCACACGTCCTTATTCTCGGTTTTCCACTCGATATTGGTGATGAGGCTGCCAGCGTGAACATGAGCAAGGCTTTTCTCAAAGTCAATACTATAAGGGTCTCCCCCACTCTTGATCAAATCCTTCTTAACCTTCTCATTAATCTCTTTAGCAATCTCCGGATCAATATTATTACTATCTTTAGAAAGATTTTTGATAAGTAAATTTTGAGTATCCTGATTCAAAATAATTTCATATTTGTATTGTGCTGATATAATATCAAAGCACTCATTATCTCCCCGCTTGGTCACAAAGGGTTCGTCCAGGTCGTATGCGACCTCGCGGAGTAATACGTATGACCAGCGAGGGACGCGTTGATTGATGTGCGCTCGTCCCACACTTTCTCCCACTTTATAAGTCTTTAGTTGCTGTAGCTTTTTTAGTTTTCGCTGGTTCCAATCAATGCCTCCCCCCCCTTTTTCCCAAGGCTTAGAAAAAAATTTTGCCAAAGGATTATAATATAATTTTCCTTCTGCTCTTAGTTTTAGTGTTTTACTTTTTAGTATCGCGAACATTCTCTCTTCAAATTTTGGGGACTCGAAAATGAAACCTGGCAAAAGGGTCTCATGAATTTGATTTAGAGCAAGGATTTGCTTAAGTTGAGATTCTGTAGGTTCATCGTCGATTCTTTCACGAGATTTTGTAGTTCCATCGTCGATTCTTTCACGAGATTTTGTAGTTCCATTTTTTTTTCTTCGACGAGATTTTGTAGTTCCATCGTCGATTCTTTCACGAGATTTTGTAATTCCATTTTTTTTTCTTCGACGAGATTGCATTGCATTCTTTTTTCTTCGACGAGATTGCATTGCATTCTTTTTTCTTCCACTAGATTTACTAGATTTAATTACATTGTAGACTTTTTCACGAAATTCACCCAATTGAAGAAGTGCCCTTTCTTCGCTTAGACGTGCTTCTTCGCGTAGACGTGCTTCTTCGCGTAGACGTGCTTCTTCGCGTAGACGTGCCTCTTCTTCCCTTTTCTCCTGTTCTTTGCTTTTCGGTGCCTTTTCTTCCCTTTTCTCCTGTTCTTCGCTTTTCTCCTTTTCTCCGCTTTTCTCCTTTTCTTCGCTTTTCTCCTTTTCTTCGCTTTTCTCCTTTTCTTCGGGATCCTCGATTACTTTTCTAAACTTTTTGATTCTTCCACGAGAGGGCCCATTCAACAAAGGATCATACCTTTTTGGTAGGCAGAGGCAGGTTTCGTTCATTTTCTCAATACAAACCCGAGTCCTTTTGTCGAGTATATCTCGAAAAAGAAATCCCGTGTCTAGAGCCTCAATTCTCTTTATAAACTCGTTATTTAAGTTGTTTTGTCTTTGTTTGTTCTTATAAAGCCAATCTTTGTCTAGTTTATCAAAGGAGAGTCTTTCTACTGTGGACGAAGATATCATCCCTTTCGTCAGTTCCTTAAAACTAGAAAAACTTGGAGGATCTGTAAAAGATATTCTTTTTTTTCCATCACTTCGGCATGTATCAAAAAAATATTGTGAAGCTTCCTTTCTTACAGCCCCAAAAAAGTGTTGATTGCTTATGTATCGTACTGGACGAGTCCATTGAAACTGAAAAAAATCGGCCGCTAAAATGCCTTCCACCACTATGGGTGCTTTTT